TCCTTTCGCAAGGCAATGAAAAAAGCTATTGAATTAACTGAACAAGCAGATACAAAAGGAATTCAAGTACAAATTGCAGGACGTATCGACGGAAAAGAAATTGCCCGTGTCGAATGGATCAGAGAAGGGAGGGTTCCCCTACAAACCATTCGAGCTAAAATTGATTATTGTTCCTATACAGTTCGAACTATATATGGGGTATTAGGTATCAAAATTTGGATATTTATAGACGAATAATAATCAGAAACCTTTACTAACCCTTAGGTTCTACCCCTGGATAGAACAAAAAACGACAACCTCTTTCATTTTATTTTTTTTTCTTCAATCAAAAAAATGAGCAATTCTATAGGGTTGAATAAAAATTTAATTGACCATTTTATTTTGATATAAATATAATTGCTATGCTTAGTGTGTGACTCGTTGGTTTTTTATTCTAAAAATAGACCATATGAACTAATAACTAGAGAAGTAATAACCAACTCATTGCTTCGCATTATCCGGATCCAAAAAACAAGTCAAGATATGCTGGTCATATCATTGTAGCAACTGAAATGTGTTTTGTTTTTGCATAAAAAACCAATCTAATTATGAGTTGTGAAGCGAAATAAAAAAAGGGGATGTGGATAACTGGAAAGGTGAGAGAAAGAGAGAAAAAATGTTAATGATAAAGAATTCCAATATAAAATATAATATGTTATGTAAGGTCGATAAGTCATCTTAGAAAAGACAATGTAATAAAGCATCAATACTCTCATTCATTCATCCATAAGTAGATGAATCTGTTCATAGAGCAAAAAGTAAAGAGCCTCGAGTCAATAAAGACTGAGAAGATTGACTCAAGCAAATTTTATGATAGACTCCATTGTTGAATTTCAGACCTAAGCATTACTCGAGAAGCGATGGGAACGATGGAACCTGTGAATAAAGAAGATTCTATTGAAAACGAATCGTAATGATTCATCGGATGGGATGGCGGAACGAACCGGAGAACAATTTGATTTATTCTGAGCGATCATGGGCTAACCCTACAACTGAACGAGATATTAAATAAAGAGTCAATATTCGCCCGCGAAAGCTTTATTTTATTTGATTGCAACATTTTCGGTGATCAAATCAAATAGGAAAAAAAAAGATTCATTATAACGTTATAAAAAACGACATTATCTATAAATTATAAATTTATGTTTAGTTATATATCCAAACAAAATCAATAAATTTTGAATATATTAGATGCAATATAAAATATTTATATTAATTAAATATTTTTCAATTCTTTTATTCGCAAGGAGCTGGATGAGAAGAAACTCTCATGTCCAGTTCTGTAGTAGAGATGGAATTGCGAAACAACCATCAACTATAACCCCAAAAGAACCAGATTCCGTAAACAACATAGAGGAAGAATGAAGGGAATATCTTATCGGGGTAATAATATTTGTTTCGGTAGATATGCTCTTCAGGCACTTGAACCTGCTTGGATCACATCTAGACAAATAGAAGCAGGGCGACGAGCAATGACAAGAAATGCACGCCGTGGGGGAAAAATATGGGTACGTATATTTCCAGACAAACCCGTTACAGTAAGACCTGCGGAAACACGGATGGGGTCGGGTAAAGGATCTCCCGAATATTGGGTAGCTGTCGTTAAACCAGGTAGAATACTTTATGAAATGGGTGGAGTAGCCGAAAATATAGCCAGAAAGGCTATTGCAATAGCGGCATCAAAAATGCCTATACGAACTCAATTCATTATTTCGTGATAGAAATATAATAACCATAGAAAAGAGGTCTTGGAATCAAAAAACAATTGCGGGTTTCCCCCTCTTTTTGTTTTGAAAAAATAATATTTCTTTTTTTCTTCGCCCCTTTATTGTTTTGCATTGAAAGAACAGATTATAAAATGATATGATTCAACCCCAGACTTATTTAAATGTAGCGGACAACAGCGGGGCTCGAGAATTGATGTGTATTAGAATCATAGGAGCTAGTAATCGACGATACGCTCATATTGGTGATGTTATTGTTGCTGTGATCAAAGAAGCAGTACCAAATATGCCTCTAAAACGATCAGAAGTGATCAGAGCTGTAATTGTACGTACTTGTAAAGAACTCAAACGTGACAATGGTATGATAATCCGATATGATGACAATGCTGCAGTTGTCATCGATCAAGAAGGAAATCCAAAAGGAACTCGAGTTTTTGGTGCGATCGCCCGGGAATTAAGACAGTTAAAGTTTACTAAAATAGTTTCATTAGCGCCTGAAGTATTATAAGATAAGACCATGATATAGAGTTATAGTAGATAGAGTATTTGAATGAAATCGATTAATTAATAGATTGTATCTCACGTATATACCTTTACTAATTCATAACAAAAAAATCATGTTTATTATATCCAAATTTTGAGGCACCAATAATTTTAGTTCATTATGGGTAGAGACACTATTGCTGACATAATAACCTCCATACGAAATGCTGACATGCATAGAAAAGGGACGGTTCGAATAACATCTACTAACATCACAGAAAACATTGTTAAAATACTTTTACGAGAAGGATTTATAGAAAACGTCAGAAAACATCGGGAAAACAACAAAGATTTTTTGGTTTTAACCCTACGACATAGAAGGAATAGGAAAGGGCCATATAAAACGACTTTAAATTTAAAACGGATCAGTCGACCTGGTCTACGAATCTATTCTAATTATCAAAGAATTCCAAAAATTTTGGGTGGAATGGGGATTGTAATTCTTTCTACTTCTCAGGGTATAATGACAGACCGAGAGGCTCGACTAGACGGAATCGGCGGAGAAATTTTGTGTTATATATGGTAATCCTTCTAATATCCGAATTAGATACAAAATTTCCTATTTGTGAAAAAAAAACGAGACAGAACGGGTTATCTAATATCACTCCTCCTCCATTAGTTGATACTTTAAGGGGGTTTTACCTGGAATGAAAGAACAAAAATGGGTTCATGAAGGTTTAATTACTGAATCACTTCCCAATGGTATGTTCCGGGTTCGTTTAGATAATGAAGATCTGATTCTAGGTTATGTTTCAGGAAGGATCCGCCGTAGTTTTATACGGATACTACCAGGAGATAGAGTCAAAATTGAAGTAAGTCGTTATGATTCAACCCGAGGGCGTATAATTTATAGACTCCGCAACAAGGATTCGAACGACTAGGTGGTTTTTTAAACTTCCCCATTACTTTTATGGGGATACAATTCAAAATGAAAAATTTCAAGAAATTTATTTTCTTCAAAGAAATGGATTCGGAATTAAGATAAGGAATTATAAATATGAAAATAAGGGCCTCTGTTCGTAAAATTTGTGAAAAATGTCGACTGATCCGTAGGCGGGGACGAATTATAGTAATCTGTTCCAACCCAAGACATAAACAAAGACAAGGATAATCTTTCTAACAAGGAACTCTGACCCGATGGACAAATAAAAAGAAAGGATCTGTTTTAACATGAAATGGATATCTCCATATATCTCTGACTCATAAATATGAGATGATAAAATATGGCAAAACCTATACCAAGAATTGGTTCACGTAGGACTGGACGTATTGGTTCACGTAAGAGTACACGTAGACTCCCAAAGGGAGTTATTCATGTTCAAGCAAGTTTCAACAATACCATTGTGACTGTTACAGATGTACGGGGTCGGGTGGTTTCTTGGTCCTCCGCCGGTACTTGTGGATTCAGGGGTACAAGAAGAGGGACACCATTTGCTGCTCAAACAGCAGCAGGAAACGCTATTCGTACAGTAGTTGATCAAGGTATGCAACGAGCAGAAGTAATGATAAAAGGTCCTGGTCTCGGAAGAGATGCAGCATTACGGGCTATTCGCAGAAGTGGTATACTATTAAGTTTCGTACGGGACGTAACCCCTATGCCACATAATGGATGTAGACCCCCTAAAAAAAGACGTGTGTAAAAATAAAGATTGAAGAGGTTTCAAGAGAAATAAATGATTCAATGATCTGATCAAATAATATTACTATGGTTCGAGAGAAAGTAACAGTATCTACTCGGACACTAGAGTGGAAGTGTGTTGAATCAAGAGCAGATAGTAAGCGTCTTTATTATGGACGCTTTATTTTGTCTCCACTTATGAAAGGTCAAGCCGATACAATAGGCATTGCGATGCGAAGAGTTTTGCTTGGAGAAATAGAAGGAACATGTATCACACGTGCAAAATCTGAGAAAATACCACATGAATATTCTACCATAGTAGGTATTCAAGAATCCGTACATGAAATTTTAATGAATTTAAAGGAAGTTGTATTGAGAAGTCATATGTATGGAACTCGCAATGCATCTATTTGTGTCAGTGGTCCTGGATATATAACTGCTCAAGACATTATCTCACCACCTTCCGTGGAAATCGTTGATCATACACAGCATATAGCTAGTCTGACTGAACCAATTGATTTGTGTATTGGATTACAAATCCAAAGGAATCGCGGATATGGTATAAAAACACCAAATAACTTTAAAGACGGAAGTTATCCTATAGATGCTGTATTCATGCCTGTTCTAAATGCGAATCATAGTATTCATTCGTATGGTAATGGGAATGAAAAACAAGAGATACTTTTTATCGAAATATGGACAAATGGAAGTTTAACTCCTAATGAAGCACTTCATGAAGCCTCTCGGAATTTGATTAATTTATTTATTCCCTTTCTACATGGGGAAGAAGAAAACTTAAAGTTAGAGGACAATCAACACACGGTTACTTTACCCCTTTTTACCCTTCATGATAGATTAGCTAAACTAAGGAAAAACAAAAAAGAAATAGCATTCAAATCCATTTTTATTGACCAATTAGAATTGCCTCCCAGGATCTATACTTGTCTCAAAAGGTCCAATATACATACATTATTGGACCTTTTGAATAACAATCAAGAAGATCTTCTGAAAATAGAACATTTTTACATAGAAGATGTAAAAGAGATATTTGGCTTTCTAGAAAAATATTTCTAAAT